CCAGAAAAATAAATGGATTGGACATTTGATCTTTTCGCTGAGATAAAGGCATAAAAATCAGAAAGAATATATAGAATTAGAATCGGTTTTTTAGCATTTAACCCCCTTTTATGTTATGGATTTCATTGTTCAAAAAATGATTCGCAGAGAAGAGAGAGATTTTGTTTACGGATTTTTGAGTAGAATACAATTGTGAAGTGTATAAGAAAAGAAGGTTTGTATGGCTTAAACACGTGTGGAGATATCTATAATATCTGTCTTTCTTCTCTTTTATTGTTTTAGTGTCGTTCTATGTTCTATTCGGGGCAACACAGGTTGTGCTCTCCGAAAACATAATTTCAATTTTCTATTCAATTCAAAATTCAAATTGAAGTATGATACTTTTCTGATATCTGATAATTCTATATCGGGAACATATATATATAATATATATCCGTCTAACAATTTATCTTGGGGTGGGGGGTTTACATATACTCATAATTGTTGTTATAATTATTATTAATAATTAAAATTGAGAAGGATTTTTTGATTGAAAAAATCCATACTGATTAGTTATATATCATATATCAAGTTGTATTTTCTTATGTCATTAGGAAACCAAAATTTGGAGATTCAAATCCAAGAATCATTCATGCATTCTAAGTCAATAGTTAATGGGTCCTATTTTCAGAAAGTTGAATTTTGTATTTTGCGACTGAAAATCCACATTTGATTTTTCAATAGAAAGGTAAGAAAAAGTTTTGAACATTATGAATTTTGAGATAGACTCAATCGAAATTGAAAGGATGAATCAAACCCAATCAAAAGGGAAGAAGGATTAGGATTTCTTTGACTTTTAGGAAAAATTAAGGAAAACAGAACTCAAGGTGCAAGTACAATAAAAAAGCAGTTCAGTAATCCGGGAAAGTTTTCATCTATTTTGTATTTGTAGCATTTTGGCGACATGGCCGAGTGGTAAGGCAGAGGACTGCAAATCCTTTTTTCCCCAGTTCAAATCCGGGTGTCGCCTGATCAACAAAAAACTTGAAATCTCTTTTTTTCTTCTGTTGATATAACCCGCCGAATGATTCGCCAGCAGAAGCAGAGAAAGCAGACTGTTGATACTTGTTTGATTCTAAACACCTGGTCTGGGTGTTTTTCTCAAAAATTGTAAATATCCTTGCATTGCATATTTAGGCTTAGCTTTCAAGTAAATATTCGAATGCTAGAGGGGCTATCAAGACTTCGCAATTACCTTCTACTACAAATCAAAATTTTAGATTATTAATCCATTGTATAATGACTGGACCTTGGATTAGATTGGAGAGCCCGATAGGAAATCGAAATAGTTGTGGAAGGGGGCGGAAGATACTTTATTATATACGAGGAACTCACGAAAATATCTCAGTGCTCAAGCATCCAATCAATTGAAATGAGGGTAAAAAAAAAAGAATAGGACCTATTATTCCTACATGTTACATTAGTAACATTCCCTTGAGATGTTACTGCGGATTTTGCTTGGGTTTAATCTTTCCCGATTAGAAATCATATAGGAATTTCTTATAAAATGGGCGGATTTATTGGATTGGTTTATTCATAGTCTTCGTTCTTTTTGACTCTGCGCCATTGATTCTACTATTATTAGTGAGGAATAATGGAACAATTCCTTTAGATTTATAGAGATAGGGGACATAATTCATATGGATATAGTAAGTCTTGCTTGGGCTGCTTTAATGGTAGTCTTTACTTTTTCCCTTTCACTCGTAGTGTGGGGAAGGAGTGGACTCTAGGGGTCCTACTAATTGAGTTAAGGAAGCAAACTGTATCAATATCAATTGCTTTCTAGATGGTTCTGCAACACGTTTGGAACAAAATCAAAATATCTTCATTTTGAAATTCCATTGGACTCGACTGGAGTAATGTATTATAGGAATCATCCTCTTTCAATCAAAGAGCTATTTCAACGATTCCCATGTTTGTAGTTCGAAAGGAAGAGGATCCCAGGAAATTTATTCTAACCTAATTCTTCCTAAATTTTCTATTCCAATCAATGGACTCTTCCTAGGTGATACTGAGGAGGGCCGGACCCTTTTTTTATTTGTTTCTCTCTTTACTGTTCAAAGAAGAAGTGGTTTTGTTAAGTGTATACGCACTTTGTATGAGAAAGAAAGGATATAAACATAGTGGTTGTCTAACGAGATACTATGTAGAATAAGATAGTCAGGTGAGTCACATATTGCGCATTTACCGCTTTCGAATTTTTGAAATTGGATTTAGACTTTATCGACTTATTTCATATCATGGTTCAGGCGTTAAAAATCAGTGAGGTTTACTCTTCCTTTTCGATGCCCGTGGAACTACTGTCAATGGTTTACTTCTTGGGAATGTTAAAAAAAAAGATTACTACGTGATTTTTGGAATATGCCTATATCTATCGCTTTTGCTTCATTGATTTGATTCTCTCAATAGATACCGAGATTCATATTGGAAATCAAAAATATAGTAATTCAAACTATAAGACATAGGAGTAATTCAGATTGATCAGAACAAATAGATATAGCAAATAAATGGAATTGGATGCTATGTCAATCCCATATATGGAATTGATATTCACATATATCAAGATAATATTGTAGATTGATATATAGATCCATATCAAATGCAGCCTCTATCTTTATTTTATTCCAGGGGGCAGCTTTATAACAACAATCTAACTAATAAATAGTATGGTAGAAAGAAATAGATGAATCTTTCTACCATACTATCTATCTATTAGAATACTGCCGATTCTAGTCCACTCATTTCATTTAAGACATGAAATTGGAATCTTTTTCATTTTATTTCGTCAATTTTGGCTAAGAACTCAGAAGTCAAGTTTCATTCAAATTAGTTAATAATTAATCGTTTTGACTGACTGTTTTTACATAAATGATAAGTAGAAAAGCGGTAGGAACTAGAATAAATAGTGCAGTAGCAATAAATGCAAGAATATTTACTTCCATAATCTCATCGGTTTTTTACTTCGCAATAACTCGGGATTTAATCCCATAGAGATGATAAATCTTTGGCCTGTAAATTCAATGAATGAATATTACCTCTCGATGATCTTGAATCAGATCAATATCATGAATAACAATATCTGAACTATCAAATCAATTCGTCGTCGAGAATTGAATAGTATAACATAGGAAGTTCTTTTATCCATACCGCCCCAAACTTGGATTGCTGACCCAATCCAAAATTCCTTTATTTATTTATCATTTTTTATTATCTGTTCTTTTTTTCTCTCTAATCTATCTAATCTAGTTCCTTCTTGTACAATCATCTGATGAAGTCTCATCAAATAGCTCTTCCACTTCCAGTGGTCACATAGTTACAAACCCAAACAAACACTAAAAGCTAAATGGAAAAAGAAAGGGGTTTAGAACGAAACTATTTTTGACTTGGAAGACAAAGAAGTGTGATAAAGATGAGACCGTATAAAATGAATATTCATCAAATTTACTATTTTCCGATTTGTTCTTTCGTCGATGGGGCCTTAAAACAAAATGAAAAATAGGAAAAATGATTCATTCGCCTTTCTAAGAGGAGTAGGATCTTTGGTTGATCTGTCCTTCCCCCTCCTTTCTTCGTAGATTATTAGCCCCGGGACACCTATACCAAAAGCTCAGTGTGCGATTTGCATGAAATCTATTTTTTAACTTCAAACTAGTAAGTCAGGTTCCATAAATCCGTAGCCGGAAAAATAAATTGTTTTTTTTTGTTTTTTCTGGAAAGTATTTTCTTATATTCAATTTTGTATTGGACAAGAAAGGAATTCCCTTTGTGTATGCGCGCCTCAAAAAAGTATAGTACTCGATTCCATTACATGCATCGGGGGCAATCGAAAAAGCCAGCATTTCTTAGAATACTGACTATAATGCTACCAATAATTGTACTAATCCAACCGCATATGTCTTTCTCCTACCAAAAGGAAAGAAAAAAGAAATAAGGATTTCCCCTTTGCTTTGACAATGGAATTCTTCCCCCGGTCCCCTTCATAAAAGGGGAGAGATTTTTTGATATATTTATTGGATCCGTCGGGACTGACGGGGCTCGAACCCGCAGCTTCCGCCTTGACAGGGCGGTGCTCTGACCAATTGAACTACAATCCCAGGGAAATACGGGATCTAGCAGAAAATTTGATTCTTTTTTATCTCCGGATCGGGTATTTCTGAAGTACAAAGGGGGTTATATCATCTCATGGCGGATTGGCGAATTATTGGGCCGAGCTGGATTTGAACCAGCGTAGACATATTGCCAACGAATTTACAGTCCGTCCCCATTAACCGCTCGGGCATCGACCCAGGAAGAATCAATTTTCGACTTATTGGTAATCCATGATCAACTTCCTTTCGTAGTACCCTACCCCCAGGGGAATTCGAATCCCCGCTGCCTCCTTGAAAGAGAGATGTCCTAAACCACTAGACGATGGGGGCCTGCTTGACCAACGGCCATCATACTATGATCATAGTATGATCAGTTTTTTGAAATTGTCAATATAATCGAATGATTCTATCCGAGGGATCTTTCCCCCTTTCAGAATTGCATAGAATTGTTTTTTATTCGTCATTGACGAATTATTCATTAGAATCGACATTAGAAATCTAGTAGTAGTATTTTTTTTTTGAATTATTTCAATTGAATTTATTTCTATTATTTTCGTTTAGATTATTTAGTATTTCGAATTTTATTTAGAAATTTCTAAATAAAAAAGAAAAAGGTAATAAATACAAAAAATAGAAATAATAAGTAAGAGGAGGGTTTTTTCAGGGAATGATTGGTCCGTCAGAAAAGGAAAAAGGTGTGAAATTCGATTTCTTTCACTTTCATTTGATTCATTGTTACGACGAGATATCCTTATCTCCCTCCCACCAAGACAGGAAATTAACAAACGAGAAATCTAGTAAGCGGCATCAAGCAGAAAATGCTTTTTTCTCCAAGAATTTAGTTCAGGAGACAAGTAGAATCTCTTCATTCCA